AGAATCGAGCTTTCGATTGATGCAGGTACTTGGGATCCTTTGGATGAAGACATGGTCTCTCTTGATCCCATTGAATTTCATTCAGAGGAGGAACCTTATAAAGAGCGCATTGATTCTTATCAAAGAAAGACAGGATTAACTGAGGCTGTTCAAACAGGCACAGGTCAACTAAACGGTATTCCTATAGCAATTGGGGTTATGGATTTTCAGTTTATGGGGGGTAGTATGGGATCCGTAGTAGGCGAGAAAATCACCCGGTTGGTCGAGTATGCTACCAATAAATTTCTACCTCTTATTCTAGTATGTGCTTCCGGAGGCGCACGGATGCAAGAAGGAAGTTTGAGTTTGATGCAAATGGCTAAAATATCTTCGGCTTTATATGATTATCAATCAAATAAAAAGTTATTCTATATATCAATCCTTACATCTCCTACTACTGGTGGGGTGACGGCTAGTTTTGGTATGTTGGGGGATATCATTATTGCTGAACCCAATGCCTACATTGCATTTGCGGGTAAACGGGTAATTGAACAAACATTGAATAAGACAGTACCTGAAGGTTCACAAGCGGCTGAATATTTATTCCATAAGGGCTTATTCGATACAATCGTACCACGTAATCTTTTAAAAGGCGTTCTGAATGAGTTATTTCAGCTCCACGCTTTCTTTCCTTCGAATAAAAATGGAATCAAGTAGACCTTTATTTAAGGTCAATTATTTTTTTGTGGCGAACAAGCTGTTAGTTTATCAGACATATATTCCATGTAGAAAAATTAAAGTAATAAGTACATTTTTTTAGTTCTACATTCCTTGCACTTATTATATACTCATTTATAGTATAATTATATACGACTTAAAATTAATAACGAATTTTAAAATAGATTTTTAAATATATAATATTAAGAATAACAGGTACAAATATTAAACCGAGGTACCCATTCTATGACAACTCTCAACTTACCATCTATTTTTGTGCCTTTAGTGGGTCTAGTATTTCCGGCAATTGCAATGGCTTCTTTATCTCTTCATGTTCAAAGAAACAAGATTTTTTAAACCCGATGCGACCCAATCTCAGCCATTTTTTTCAAGACGTAGATTAGACATGGATCATAAAATGGATATCCATTTAGTAGAATATCGTATAAGATGTGCCTTCTTCCGAACATGAATTAAATGTAAATGAAAGAGCTCTTATGCATGTGGACTATGTTATATGTTTAAAATAATTATAGCTATTTTAAAATAGATCAGGATCCGCAGATCTCTGAAAAGTCAATGAAATGCATGTCACTATCTCTATCTATAGGAGATCATATAAAGGGGATACTAGTATTTTACATCTAGCCAATTCGATGAATTATGCCTAAAGGTTCCCATCAGAATAGTGCTAGTTGATGAGAGTTACTTCGAAAAAAAAGAGTAAAGTCAAATTTTTGGGGGGTTATTCTCTCAATTTCAATAAAATGCAACCGGATCTAGTATGAGTTGGCGATCAGAACATATATGGATAGAACTTATAACGGGGTCTCGAAAAACAAGTAATTTCTGCTGGGCCTTTATCCTTTTTTTAGGTTCATTAGGATTCTTGTTGGTTGGAACGTCCAGTTATCTTGGTAGGAATTTGATATCTTTATTTCCGTCTCAGCAAATCATTTTTTTTCCACAAGGGCTCGTCATGTCTTTCTATGGCATCGCAGGTCTCTTTATTAGTTCCTATTTGTGGTGCACAATCTCCTGGAATGTAGGTAGTGGTTATGATCGATTCGATAGAAAGGAAGGAATTTTGTGTATTTTTCGTTGGGGATTTCCTGGAAAAAATCGTCGCATCTTCCTTCGATTCCTTATGAAAGATGTTCAGTCCATCAGAATAGAAGTTAAAGAGGGTATTTATGCCCGGCGTGTCCTTTATATGGACATCCGAGGCCAGGGAGCTATTCCCTTGACTCGTACTGATGAGAATTTGACTCCACGAGAAATTGAACAAAAAGCTGCGGAATTAGCCTATTTCTTGCGTGTACCGATTGAAGTATTTTGAAATGAACTGAAAATTATTTCTCATCAGGAGGTAAAAAATAAAAAAAATAATAGCGGCATCTCCTATATCACACTATCCCATTTCGGAATTAGGTCCAATTTTTTTTTATTTCTTCATTCGAATTTGAGACGGACTCTTATTCTATTTGGATATTCTTTATATATTCAAGGACTAACCATAACCAATACATCACAAATAAAAAACAGTGAATAGATTCAAAGGAAAGATACCTTGTAATAGAACTCATTGCTTGATAGAAATATTGGATCGCATAGAGTTTACAAACGAGGTGGGTTCATTAAGAATTCACAGATGAAAAAAATGGAAAAAAAGAAAGCATTCATTCCCCTTCTATATCTTGCATCTATAGTATTTTTGCCTGGGTGTATCTCTCTTTTATTTCATAAAAGTCTAGAATCCTGGGTTACTAATTGGTGGAATACTAGGCAACCCGAAACTTTCTTT